CCCGTATATCTGTAACCGTTACAATGGTATTGTTGAAACCCGCTTGAATATGAATAATTCCTTTTGGTATTCTACGTCCACTCTTACGTGAACCAATGCGTCCATTCCTACGCGAACCAATTCTTGGTCTTGGTATGGGTTTTGCCATATTTTATCATCTCATAAATATGAGTCAGAGATATACGGAGATATCCATTTCATGTCAAAACAGATCCTTTCATTTGTGCATTGGGTACCTTGTAGAGTCTTTTTTTAGAAAGATTATCCCTGCCTCTGTTTATGCCTAGGATTGGAACAAATTACTATAATTCGGCCCCGCCTACGGATTAGTCGACATTTGTCACAAATTTTACGAACAGAGGCCCTTATTTTCATAATTTCTTTTTCCTTGCCTGGATTAGGAATCTACTCTTTAGAAGAAAATAAGTTTCTTGAAATGTATTTTGAACTTCGAATTGTGTTCCAACGAACGGGATCTTCGAGAGCCGCCTAATCGTTTGAATCTTTATTCCTGAGTCTATAAATTATGTGTCCCCTCGTTCAATCATAACTATTTATGTTAATTTTGACCCTATCCCCCGGTAGTGTTCGTATAAAAGTACCTCGTATCCTTCCTGAAAGATAACCCAGGATCAGATCTTCATTATCTACAATGAATTCGAAATATACCATTTTCAAGTGATTCAGTGATTAAACCTTGGTAAGTCGATTTTTTTTTCTTTCATTCTATATACCTATCCCTTTTTTTTTTCAAAAAAAAAAAAAGTGAAGTTTTAAGTTAGGGAGTTCCTTTCTGCGGATACCAGAAAGATTACCATATATAACACAAAATTTCTCCCCCTATTCTTTCTAATCGAGTCTCTCGGTCTGTCATTATACCTCGAGAAGTGGAAAGAATTACAATCCCCATCCCTCCTAAAATCCTAGGAATTTTGTGATAGTGGGAATAGATTCGTAGGCCGGGTCGACTAATACGTTTTAAAATAGTTCTATATGGGCCTTTCCTATTTCTTCTATGTCGCAGCGTTGAAACCAAGAAATTTTTATGACTTTCTCGATGTGTTCTCACATTTTCAATAAAGCCTTCTTGTAGAAGTATTTTCACAATGGTTTCGGTAATTTTCGTAGATGCAACTCGAACCGTTCTCTTTTTATCCATGTCAGCATTCCGTATAGCCGTTATTAGGTCTGCAATAGTGTCCTTGCCCATGACTCAAATTATTAGTGCCTCCGAATTTTCATCTAATCAACATGTTCTACTTTCTTTTTTTTTTTTCAATTTGATTTATTTTGATTTTGTATTTTTTTTTTTTTAAGGTATATGCGTGAGACACAATCTACTAATCAATTCTACAAAGTCAAGTCATTTTCGTTGAATCTTTTTCAGATACCCTACTAAATCATAGTCTCATCTAGTAGTAATAGTAGGTATTTATAATACTTCAGGAGCTAATGAAACTATTTTCGTAAAATTCAACTGTCTCAATTCCCGAGCGATCGCACCAAAAACTCGAGTTCCTTTTGGATTTCCTTCTTTGTCAATGATAACTGCCGCATTGTCATCATATTTTATTATCATACCGTTGTCACGTTTGAGTTCTTTACATGTACGAACAATTACAGCTCTGATCACTTCTGATCTTTGTAGAGACGTGTGGGGAACTGCTTCTTTGATTACAGCAACAACAACGTCACCAATATGAGCATATCGTCGATTACTAGCTCCTATGATTCGAATACACATTAATTCTCTAGCCCCGCTGTTGTCTGCTACATTTAAATGGGTTTGAGTTTGAATCATTTTTTTTCTTTGCCCTTTGCATGAAAAAAAAGGAAGAAATATTTTTTGTTCATAAAAAAAGTAAAAAACCTAAGTTGTTTTTTCATCACGAAGGTCCCTTTATTTTGGTTACACATTCCGATCCCGCAATAATGAATTGTGTTTGTATAGGCATTTTGGACGCAGCTATTGTAATCGCTTCTCTGGCTACCATTTCTGATATTCCGCCCATTTCATAAAGTATTTGACCTGGTTTAACAACAGATACCCAAAATTCGGGAGAGCCTTTCCCCGAACCCATGCGTGTTTCGGTGGGTCTTACTGTAACAGGTTTGTCGGGAAATATACGTATCCATATTTTTCCACCACGACGCGCATATCGTGTCATTGATTTTCGGCCCGCTTCTATTTGTCTAGATGTAATCCAAGCAGGTTCAAGTGCCTGAAGAGCGTATCTACCGAAACAAATACGATTGCCTCGAGAAGCTATTCCCTTCATTCTTCCTCTATGTTGTTTACGGAATCTGGTTCTTTTGGGGTTATAGTTGATGGTTCTTTCTCAATGCCATCTCTACTGCAGAACCGGACATGAGAGTTTCTTCTCATCCAGCTCCTCGCGAATGAAACGAGAAAAAAAATTACCAAAAATTCTTGATACCAGAGTCTGCCCATATCATTTAGCTTTCGCCGAGCTCATAAGAAGAGAGACGGCTTGAATAGTTGGCTCGTCAATCTAGCTTAGGAATAGCAAAATGTGAACCAAAGCTCCGCGGGGCTAATGATTAGGAAATCTGGGGATTTTTTGAGATCGAATCTCTCACGTAGAAATTGTTATACCCTGCTTGTCTATGTATAGAAAATTCGAAGTTGATTTCTATTGAAATGAAATATTTTTTTTGTGTTTTTTATTAAAGTATAATGCAAAAAAGAAAATTGATTGAGGAAATCGGCCCAAAACTTAGCAATAATTCCAATAATCTTTCGCGGGCGAATATTGACTCTTTTAATCTATTATATCTTTTATTCGTAGGGTCATCCCATGACCTCTCAGAATAAATGAATTGATTCTTGGTTCGTTCCGCCATCCCACCCAATGAATCATTAGGATTCGTTTTCAATAGAATCCTCTGGAGTCACAGGTTCTGTCGTTCCCACCGCTTCTCAATTAATGGCTAGGTCCAAACTTTGCAATAGAGCTTCTAATTTCATTTGTTCCTGAGCCAATCTCCTCAGTCTTTATTGACTCGGGGCTCTTTTTTTTTTTTTTCTTATGAATTAGATGCATGCATCTAATCTAATTACTAATTCTGGACGAATCTATATCTATGCTTTATTACATTGCCTTTTTTTTTATGAGATGATTCATAGACCATACATCATATTGGAATTATATATCATTAATATTTTCTTTTTTTTTTTTTCTCTCACCCTTCCATATTATCCGTATCCCTTTTTGCTTTACAACTTTCTGATCTGATTGATTTCTTTTTGTATCTTATGTCAAAAATATTTGAAAATATATATATATATTTTTTTTTCAGTTGCTACAACGATATGATCGATTCATCATATAGTGACTGGTTCCTTAGATCCAGATAATAGGAAGCAATGGGTTGGTTATTATATTAGTTCTATAATTATTAGTTGATACTACGGGCTAGTCCCCCTTTTAATCCTAACCTAAATCTCAAAAAAAAAACCAACGAGTCACACACTAAGCATAGCAATTCTACCAAAAATTCAATCAATTTTTTATTCAAAACCCCTTTAGAATTCAAATTAGACTCGAAGAATTCTAATGTCTCTGTTTTTTTTTTTTATTGAACGAAAAAATAACAAACTCCTTCATTATTTTTGTGTTCCATTCTTTCTTTCATTTCCAGATAGATTGGATAGAAGGTAAAGATAATCAAAGGGCCATTACCGCTCGTCTGTAAATATCCAAATTTTGATGCCCAGTGCTCCATAAATAGTTCGAACTGTATAGGAACAATAGTCAATTTTCGCTCGAATGGTTTGCAGGGGAACCCTACCTTTTCTAATCCATTCGACACGTGCAATTTCGTTTCCTTCAATACGTCCTGCGATTTGGATTTGAATTCCCTTTGTCCCTGTTTTTTCAGTTAATTCAATAGCCTTTTGTATGGCCTTTCGAAAAGGAACTCTATTCTTTAATTGTTCGGCTAGATATTCTGCAAGAATTTTAGGGTGTCCATAAGGTTCTTTAATTCTTATTATTGCAATGTTAACTTTTCGGTTTAGAGAATTGAGAGAGTTACATATTGTTTGTACATTGCTCTGTAATTCTTTAATTGCTTGAGATTTCTCCTCTTTTAATAAGTTTGGGAATCCCATATATATAATGACCTGGATCAGGTCGATGCCTTTTTGAATCTCTATACGTCCAATTCCCTCGACACCGGCGGATATTCTCATATTTTCTTGTAAAAAATTCTGAATATAATCCCGTATTTTTTTATCTTCCTGGAGTCCCTCAAAATAATATTTTGGTTGTTCAAACCAAAGGGAATGATGGCTTTGGCTTGTACCAAGCCTGAAACCTAGTGGATTTATTTTTTGTCCCATATGGCCTCGCGCTTGCTATTAGCCCATATCATTCTGTCCTGATTTATCATATTGTATAGCATATAGTGATACCTCTCTTGAATATCTATAAACAGCTCTTTATATATCCATCTCCCTTTTTTTGACCATATGGCAAACTTTCTCTCTTTGGATATATCTTGCAATACAATAGTTATATGGCAGGTAGGCCTTTTTATCGGATAACTATGTCCTTTAGCTCGAGGTTTTAACTTTTTCACAATAGTACCCTCGTTCACTTCGGCTTGACTAATAATTAAAGACGTTTTGTTGAAACCCCGATTGTGAGCAGCATTTGCTGCAGCGGAAGAAACTAATTGAAAAATCGGATAACGTGCTCGATACGGCATGAGTTCTAGTATCATAAGTGTTTCGTCATAGAGGCGCCCCCGAATCTGATCAATTACTCTTCGCGCTTTGTGAGCAGACATAGGTATATGTTGACCTAAGGCGTATACTTCTACCTCTGGTTCTATCTTTATCATAAGGTTCACCTCTCATCAATAAAGGATGAGCACCTATATTCACTTTATTAACATTAACGACGAGATTTTTTATCACTTCTCGTATGCCCCCGGAAAGTCAGAGTAGGTGCGAATTCTCCCAATTTGTGACCTACCATACTATCTGTTATATAAATAGGCAAATGCTCTTTTCCATTATGAATAGCAATTGTATGGCCGATCATTATGGGTATAATGGTAGATGCCCGGGACCAAGTTATGATTATTTCTTTTTCTGCCCTTATGTTGAGCTTCTCAATTTTTCTCAATAAATGATTAGCTACAAAAGGATTTTTTTTTAGTGAACGTGTCACGGCTACTTACTCCTATCTTTTTTTTTGTAAAGACTTTATTTTATTTTGTAAGGACAAAGAGACCTATTTGATTTTCAATGTTCTCCTATTTACTACGGCGACGAAGAATCAAACTATCACTATATCTATTCCTTTTTCTACTTCTTCTTCCAAGCGCAGGATAACCCCAAGGGGTTGTGGGTTTTTTTCTACCAATCGGGGCCCTCCCTTCCCCACCCCCGTGGGGATGGTCTACGGGGTTCATAACGACCCCTCTTACTACAGGACGCTTGCCTAGCCAACGCTTAGATCCGGCTCTACCTAATTTTTTCTGGTTCACCCCAACATTACCCACTTGTCCGACTGTTGCTGAACAGTTTTTGGATATCAAACGGACCTCTCCAGATGGTAATTTTAGTGTGGCTGATTTACCCTCTTTTGCTATCAGTTTCGCTACAGCACCTGCAGCTCGCGCTAATTGTCCCCCCTTTCCAAGTGTGATTTCGATGTTATGTATGGCCGTGCCTAAGGGCATATCGGTTGAAGTAGATTCTTCCTATTGATCAATCAAAATCCCTTCCCAAACTGTACAAGCCTCTTCCAAAGCATACGGCTTTCTGGATGTATGTGATGATATCTAGGTAGATGGATCCTATCTTATATAAATCGTATGATGAAGTACCATAGGAGTTGAGATAAAGGAGTCCAAAAATCTGCCGAATCAAATCACTCATGTTATGATCTTCTACATCCTAGGTCTCTCTGTTCCTTCATCTGGCTTATGTTTTTCATGTAGCACTCAGACCGAATGACTCTATCAAATTACGTCAAAACTTTCACATATTTCAGGTAACGTAGGAGACATCTCTACTTTTCCCCCGGGGGTCGAATTCTCAATGCTTGGCTTTCAATTCGCCTCTGACCATCAAATGAAATGTGAATAACTCGTCCTCCTCTCTTTGAAACAAGGGGCGCTTCCGGTTCTGTCGGTGCTTCAAACAATTATGTTTTCTCCATATTACCATATCTCTAGAGTCAATAATTTTCTATAAGGAACTACTGAACTCAATCACTTGCTGTTGTTACTCTTCAGTTTTCTGTTGAGGTCTATCCCGTAGAGGTATTCAATTTGGGTGGGTGATTGATTTCTAGGTTTCGTCGTAAACCTAATTGGTTACTTCCAATTACGTAAATTAATAGTTCAAACCGCACTCAAAGGTAGGGCATTTCCCATTGAGATAGGAACTTCTGTACCAGAAAGAATGGTATCCCCAATTAGAGCCCCCCTGGGATGTAAAATATATCTCTTCTCACCATCCCCATAGTGTATGAGACAAATGTATGCATTTCGATTAGGGTCGTATTCTATGGTTACGATTCTACCAGATATGTCTTTTTTATTTCGTTGAAAATCTATTTTACGGTATAGACGTTTATGACCTCCCCCTCTATGCCTTGAGGTAATGATTCCTCTGGCATTACGACCTTTACCACAACGACGCTGTCCAGAGATCAAATTGTTTCGTGGATTGGATTTCACTTGAATTCCAACAGTTGCATTTCGCGTGTTTGGGGTAGAAGTTTTATATAAATGTATCGCCGTGTTATGAAGTATTTTGAGTGAAATTCATTTCTTTTCTTTCTAAGCTAATAGATGGAATAGAATAACCCGCTTGAAGCGTAATAATCATACGTTTGTAATGCATTTTATGCCCTCTAAGGGGTCTCCTTCTTCGACTCTTTCCCGGGATTCGATGACTATTCATAGCTATTACCTTGACACCAAAAAAGAGTTCGACCCAACGCTTTATTTCTGTCCTAGTTGACTTTGATTCGACATTAGAAGTATATTGATTCTTCCTCAATAACCGAACAGTTTTTTCTGTAAATACTGCATATTTAATTTTATCCATAAATCTATTTTCTTCCCTATGAGTTCCAGTTTCGATAAGAATTCTCCCTCTAACTGTTTCTATACTTATGATATGAATATACCATACATAACACATAACGAATTGGTATGGATGATGAGATTCCATTGATACAAAGCCAATTCCAATAGACGTATTGAACATTCCCGTTGTCGTGCATCCAGCAGGAATTGAACCCGCAAATTTGCCAATTATGAGTTGGGCGCTTTAACCATTCAGCCATGGATGCATAAGGGGGATTATCATAGAATAAAGAAAGAAATATTGTAAAAGAAATTACCTAAAGAAATATCATAAAGAAATATCATAGAAGAAAGAACTATCGTATCGGAGATTACCTAAAGAAATGGAAACCTATTTTCTTTTACTTTATATTCAATATTTATAATGGGGAGGCACTCAAAATGAAGCATAAAATTTCACAACAAGATCCATTTCAACCCTGGATCTTCGAATTGAGAGAGATGTTAAGAGAGGTCAAGAACTCTCACGATTTGTTAGATTCGTGGACCCAAGTCGATTCAGTTAGAACTATCGTTTCTATTTTTTTCGAGCAAGAACGTTTTATGAAACTCTTCGACCCCCTAATTTGGAGGAGTTTACTCTCACGCGATTCACAGGGGTCAAGAAGCAATCGGTATTTCACGATCAAAGGGGCAGTACTGACGATCAAGGGTCTAGTCAAAGGTGCAGTATTGACGACCAAAGGTCTAGTACTGCTTGTAGTAGTGGTCCTTCTCTATCGCATGCATAATCGAGAAATGGTCGAAAGAAAAAATCTATATTTGATGGGGCTTCTGCCTAGGAATTCCTTTGGACCCAGAAATGCTCCATTGGAAAAATCTTTTGGGTCTATCAATAGGTTGATTGTTTCGCTCCTGTATCTTCCAAAAGGGAAAACGATCTCTGAGAGTTGTTTCATGGATCCGAAAGAGAGTACTTGGGTTCTCCCAATAACTAAAACGAAAAAGTGTATCATGCCTGAATCTAACTGGGGTTCGCGGTGGTGGAGGAACCGGGTCGGAAAAAAGAGGGATTCTATTTGTAAGATATCTAATGAAACCCTGGCTGTAATTGAGATCTCATTCAAAGAGAAAGATATCAAATATCTGGAGTCTTCTTTTGTTTCCTATACGGATGATCGGATCCGCAAGGACCATGATTGGGAATTGTTTGATCGTCTTTCTCCGAGAAATAAGCGAAACATAATCAACTTGAATTCGGGACAGCTATTTGAAATCTTAGTGAAACACTGGATTTGTTATCTTATGTCTTCTTTTCGTGAAAAAAGACCAATTGAAGTGGAGGGTTTCTTCAAACAACAAGGAGCTGGGTCAACTATTCAATCAAATGATATTGAGCATCTTTCCCATCTCTTCTCGAGAAACAAGTGTGGTATTTCTTTGCTGCAAAATTGTATTCAATTTCATATGTGGCAATTCCGCCAAGATCTCTTCGTTAGTTGGAAGAAGAATCCGCACGAATCAGATTTCTTTAGGAAGGTGTCGAGAGAGAATTGGATTTGCTTAGACAATGTGTGGTTGATAAACAAGGATCGGTTTTTTCGCTTGTTTAGCAAGGTATGGAATGTATCGTCAAATATGCAATATGATTCCGCAAGATCTAATTTCGTTCAAGTAAGGGATTCTAGCCAATTGAAAGGATCTTTTGATCAATCCATAGATCATTTCGATTCCATTCGTAATAAGGATTCGGAATATCACACATGGATCAATCAAAGAGAGATTCAAAAAGAAGGGTCGATTCTTTGGGATCCTTCCTTTCTTCAAACGGAAGGAGCAGAGATAGAATCAGACCGATTCCCGAAAAGCCTTTCTGGAGATTCCTCAATGTCCCGGCTATTCACGGAACGTGAGAAGCAGATGAATAATCATCCGCTTCCGGAAGAAATCGAAGAATTTCTTGGGAATCCTACAAGATCAATTCGTTCTTTTTTCTCTGACAGATGGTCAGAACTTCATCTGGGTTCGAATCCTACTAAGAGGTCCACCAGAGATCAGAAATTATTGAAGAAACAACAAGATCTTTCTTTTGTCCCATCCCGGCGATCGGAAAAAAAAGAAATCATTGATATATTCAAGATAATTGCGTATTTACAAAATACCGTCACAATTCATCCTATTGCATCAAATCCGGGATGTGATAGGGTTCCGAAGGATGAACCGGATATGGGCAGTTCCAACAAGATTTCATTCTTGAACCAAAATCCATTTTTTGATTTATTTCATCTATTCCATGACCGGAAGAGGGGAGGATACGTGGGGCGCCACGATTTTGAATCAGAAGAGAGATTTCAAGGAGTGGCAGATCTATTCACTCTATCAATAACCGAGCCGGATCTGGTGTATCATAAGGGTTTTGCCTTTTCTATTGATTCCTGCGGATTGGATCAAAAAAAATTCTTGAACGAGGTATTCAACTCCAGGGATGAATCGACAAAGAAATCTTTATTGGTTCTACCTCCTATGTTTTCTGAAGAAAATGAATCTTTTTATCGAAGGATCAGAAAAAAAGGGGTCCAGATCTCCTGCGGGAATGCTTTGGAAGATCCAAAACCAAAAAGAGTGGTATTTGCTATCAACACCATACTGAAGGCATTCAATCAACATAGATTGATCCAAAATCTGATTCCAATCCAATATAGCATCCATGGGTACATAAGAAATGTATCAAATCGATTCTTTTTAATGAATAGATCCGATTGCAACTTCGAATACGGAATTCAAAGGGATCAAATAGGAAATGATACTCTGAATCAGAGAACTCAAAGGAAATTTACGATCAACCAACATTTATCGAATTTGAAAAAGAGTCATAAGAAATGGTTCGATCCTCTTATTTCTCGAAGCGAGAGATCCATGAATCGGGATCCTGATGCATATAGATACAAATGGTCCAATGGGAGCAAGAGTTTCCAGGAGGATTTGGAACATTTCGTTTCTGAGCAGAAGAGCCGTTTTCAAGTAGTCTTCGATCGATTAGGTATTAATCAATATTTGATTGATTGGTCTGAGGTTATCGAAAAAATTGATTGGTCGGAGGTTATCAAAAAAAAAATTGATTGGTCTGAGGTTATCGAAAAAATTGATTGGTATTGGTCGGAATTTTTCGACAAAAAAGATCCTTCTAAGTCACTTCGTTTCCTTTTGTCGAAGTTACTTCCCCTTTTGTCCTATTTGTCCAATTTGTCCAAGTCGCTTCTTTTCTTTTTGTTTAGGTCACTTCCTTTTTTCTTTGTGAGTATCGGGAATAGCCCCATTCATAGGTCCGAGATCCACATCTATGAGTTGAAGGGTCCAACTGATCAACGCTTCAATCAGTTGTTAGAATCAATAGGTCTTCAAATCGTTCATTTGAATAAATTGAAACCCTTCTTATTGGATGATCATGATACTTCCCAAAAATCGAAATTCTTGATCAATGGAGGAAGAGTATCACCGTTTTTGTTCAATAAGATACCGAAGTGGATGATTGACTCATTCCATACTAGAAAAAATCGCAGGAAATCTTTTGAGAAGACCGATTCCTATTTCTCAATGATATCCCACGATCGAGACAATTGGCTGAATCCCGTGAAACCATTTCAAAGAAGTTCATTGATATCCTCTTTTTATAAAGCAAATCGACTTCGATTCTTGAATAATCCACATCACTTCTGGTTCTATTGTAACAAAGGATTCCCTTTTTATGTGGAAAGGACCCCTATCAATAATTATGATCTTACGTATGGACAATTCCTCAATATCTTTTTCATTCGCAACAAAATATTTTCTTTGCACGTCGGTAAAAAAAAAGATGTTTTTTTGGAAAAAGATACTATTTCACCGATCGAGTCACAGGTATCTAAGATATGCATACCTAAGAATTTTCCGCCGAGTGGTGCCGAACCGGATAACTTGGACAAATCTTTTCATTTTCCAATTCGATCCGCTCCATTCGTTCGTAGAGCTCTTTACTCGATCGCAGACATTTTTGGAACACCTCTAAGAGAGGGACAATTAGTCAATTTTGAAAGAATTTATTGTCAAGCTCTTTCAGATATGAATCCATCTGATTCAGAAGGGAAGAACTTGCATCAGTTTCTCAATTTCAATTCAAAGATGGGTTTGATTGACTCTGAGAAATATTTATTACCATCCGAAAAGAGGAAAAAACGGAGTCTTTATCTAAATAAATGCGTTGAGGAAGGGCAGATGTATAGAACCTATAGTGCTTTTTCAACTCTCTCAAATATGTTTCAAACATATATGCCATGGTTCTTTACTTCGACAGGGTACAAATATCTCAATTTCATTCTTTTAGATACTTTCAAAAAAGTATATAATTCAGACCTATTGAGGATAGCGATACTAAGTAGCAGTCAAAAATTGTTATCCCTTTTTGAAGATATTATAGATAGATTAGATATAGATATATCATGGCCAATTCTTCAGAACAAATTGCGGGAGATTCTTCTTCCACAAAGGAATCTGATAAGCGAGATTTCGAGTAAGTGTTTACATAATCTTCTTCTGTCCGAAGAAATGCTTCGTCGAGATAATGAGTCACCCGTTTCATTGATATGGGAATTTCCGGGATCACCAAATGTTCGGGAGTTGCTCTATTCAATCCTTTTCCTTCTTCTTGTTGCTGGATATATCGTTCGTAGACATCTTCTCGTTGTTTCCCGAGCCTCTAGGGAGTTACAGACAGAGTTGGAAAAGATCAAATCTTTGATGATTCCATCATACATGATTGAGTTGCGAAAACTTCTGGATAGGTATCCTACATCTGAACTGAATTCTTTCTGGTTAAAGAATCTCTTTCTAGCTGCTTTAGGATATTTTCTAGAAGAAATACGGGCTTTTGGCGGCAAGATGCTATCGGGTGGTGGTCCCGCTTATGGGGTCAAATCAATACCTTCTAAGAAGAAATATTGGAATATCAATCTCATTGATATCATCGATTTCCTAAGTATCATACCCAATCCCATCAATCGAATCACTTTTTCGAGAAATACGAGACATCTAAGTCGTACAAGTAAAGAGATCTATTCATTACTAAGAAAAAGAAAAAATGTGAACAGTGGTTGGATTGATGATAAGATCGAATCCTGGGTCGCGAATACTGATTCGATTGATGATGCCGAAAGAGAATTCTTGGTTCAGTTCTCCATCTTAAGGAAAGAAAAAAGGATTGATAAAATTCTATGGAGTCTGACTGATAGTGATCATTTATCAAAGAATGGTTCTAGTTATCAAATGATTGAACAACCAGGATCGGTTTACTTACGATACTTAGTTGACATTCATAAAAAGTATCTAATGAATTATGAGTTTCATAGACCCTCTTTAGCAGAAAGACGAGTATTCCTTGCGCATTATCAGACAATCACTTATTCACAAACCTCGTTTGGGGCTAATAGTTTTCATTTCCCATCTCATGGAAAACCCTTTTCACTCCGCTTAGGCCTATCCCCCTCTAGGGGTATTTTAGTGATAGGTTCTATAGGAACTGGACGATCCTATTTGGTCAAATACCTAGCGACAAACTCCTATCTTCCTTTCATTACAGTAGTTCCGAACAAGTTCCTGGATGAAAGGCCTCAATTTTTTGAGGATATTTATGATGATAGTGATGGTGAGGATATTTTTGATAATAGTGGTGCTCATCATACTCATCATAGTGAGGATATTGAGGATATTGATGATAGTGAGGATAGTGAGGATATTGATATTGATGGGGAGCTGCTAACTATGACGAATGAGGAGGTGGATATGGTAGACCGCTTTTATATCACCTTTCAACTCGAATTAGCAAAAGCAATGTCTCCTTGCATACTATGGATTCCAAACATTCATGATCTGTCTCTGGATGCGTCGAATTACTTATCCCTCGGTCTATTAGTGAACCATCTCTCCAGGGATTGTGAAAGATCCTCCAATAGCAATATTCTTGTTATTGCGTCGACTCATATTCCCAAAAAAGTGGATCCCGGTCTAATAGCTGCGAATAAATTCAATACGTGCATTAAGATACGAAGGCTTCTTATTCCACAACAACGAAAGCACTTTTTCACTCTTTCATATACTCGGGGATTTCCTTTGGAAAAGAAAATCTTCCATACGAATGCTAGTGGATTCGGGTCCATAACCATGGGTTCCGATGTACGAGATCTTGTATCACTTACCAATGAGGCCCTATCAATTAGTATTACACAGAAGAAATCCATTATAGACACTAATACAATTCGATCCGCTCTTCATAGAAAAACTTGGGATTTGCGATCCCAGGTAAGCTCGGTTCAGGATCATGAGATCCTTTTCTATCAGATAGGAAGGGCTGTTGCACAAACAGTACTTCTAAGTAATTGCCCCATAGATCCTATATCTATCTATATGAAGAAATCATCTATGGAAGGGGATTCTTATGTGTACAAATTGTACTTCGAGCTTGGAACGAGCATGAAGAGATTAACGATACTTCTTTATCTTTTGAGTTGTTCTGCCGGATCGGTCGCTCAAGATCTTTGGTCTCCACCCGGACCCGATGAAAAAAATTGGGTCACTTCTTATGGATTCCTTGAGAATGATTCTGATCTAGTTCGTGGCCTATTAGAAGTAGAAGGCGCTCTCTTGGGATCCTCACGGACAGAAAAAGATTGCAGTCAGTTTGATAATGATCGAGTGGCATTGCTTCTTCGGCACGAACCAAGGAGTCCCTTAGATATGATGCAAAATGGATCTTGTTCTATCGTTGATCAGAGATTTCTATATGAAAAATACGAATCGGGGTTGGAAGAAGGAGACCTCGACCCACAAGAGATAGAGGAGGATTTATTCAATCACATAGTTTGGGCTCCGAGAATATGGCGCCCTTGGGTCAATCTATTTGATTGTATCGAAAGGCCCAATGAATTGGGATTTCCCTATTGGTCATTTCGGAGCAAGCGGATCATTGATCACGAAGGTGAAGAGGATGAGCTTCAAGAGAATGAAGAGAAGGATTCGGAGTTCGTGCAGAGTGGAACCATGCAGTACCAGACACGAGATAGATCTTCCACAGAACAAGGCTTTTTTCAAATAAGCCAATTCATTTGGGACCCTGCGGATCCATTCTCTTTCCTATTCAAAGATCAGCCCTCTGTCTCTCTGTTTTCACGCCGAGAATTCTTTGCAGATCAAGAGATGCCAAAAGTGCTTCTTACTTCCCAACCAGGTCCTTCTAGATCTGGATCTATGAGAGATCTCAGAGAAGACTGGTTCATCAATAATACGCAAGAAAAAGAAAAGCACTTCGAATTGTTGATTCATCGCCAGAGATGGCTTAGAACCAATCGTTCATTATCTAAATCTAAGGGATCTTTCCGTTCTAATACTCTATTCGAGAGTTATCAGTATTTATCAAATCTCTTCCTATCTAATGGAAGGCTATTGGATCAAATGACAAAGACATTGTTGAGAAAGAGATGGCTTTTCCCGGATGAAATGAAACATTTGATTCCTGTAATAGGAGAAAGCTTTCCCATTCCTTAGCCGGAAAGATATGTGGCCATGAAAGAGGGATTAAGCGGAACAGAATTGACCGAGTGGTAGAGTCGTGGAAAAAGTTGTTTCTTTCCTATTTTGGACCTTAGCTCCATGGAACAATATGCTACTGCTGAACGATGGAAGAATTGAAATCTTAGATCAAAACACTATGTATGGATGGTTATGGATGGTATGAACTGCCTAAATAAGAATTCTTGAGCGGCGAACAACTAGAGCCTATTACTCTACTCATTACATCAAAAAAGGGTCCATTAATGAAAGATATAAATCTATTGGAAAATAAAAAGTACGCATGTCTGATGAAAGGTCGATGGATCTTCTCAATTGGAAGATCTCCTA